TTTGTTTCATTTCTTCTGGAACAATCACATAAACTTTTTGGTTTATGGGTCTACTACCAGAAATTCAATGCGTAATCTTAGCATTCAATGTATATTCCTGAATAATATCATTTTTCAATTTTTGAACCATTTCATTTTACCAAGTTCAATGTTAGCCAGATTAGTCAACATTTTTATGTTTCGATGCAACAACAAGATGTTATTTGTAACAAGTAGTTTTTTTGGTTGGTTAATTGGTCACATTTTATTCATGAAATGGATTGTATTGGTATTAGTCTGGATAGGGCAAAATCATTCTATTAGATCTAATGTACTTATTCGATTTAACAAATACATTATGTCTAAATTGCAAAATGGGATGGCTCGAATATTTAGTATTTTCTTATTTATTACCTGTGTCTACCATTTAGGCAGAATACCATCGCCCATTCTTACTAAGAAACTAAAAAAAACTTCCGAAATGAAGGGGATTCAAAAAGAGTCACAAGATATATGTTCTATGGATGAAAATAAAGCCGCTATGGTGAAATTTGGTAAACACGCTGTTCTTAGGAAGCAGTGCTACAGCATCTCGGTTCGAGTCCGAGTAGCGGCATGATATCTTAAAAAATTAATAATAAATTAATAATGAAAAAATAAAAAATTTGTAGTCTTCCTATTTTATATTTTTGTCCCTTAAATTAATATTTAATTATAATTCTAAGATATTTATGCTGTTTTCCACTTTTGAACATATATTAACTCATATATCCTTTTCCATTGTTTCAATTTTAATTCCAATTTATTTTCTAATATTATTAGTCGATGAAATCATAGAACTAGTTGATTCTTCAGAAAGAGGTATGACAGTGGGATTTTTATGTCTAACAGGATTATTAATAAACCGTTGGATTCATTTTAGACATTTTCCCTTAAGTGAATTATCTGAATCATTAATTTTCCTTTCATGGGGTTTCTCCATTATTTATCTAATTCTGCATTTTAAAAATAAAAAAAAAATTAGTTCAATAATAAGGATAAGTGTCATTTTTACTCAAGGTTTTGCTACTTCAAATCTTTTAAATCAAATACATAAATCTGTAATATTAGTACCCGCTCTTCAATCCCAATGGTTAATGATGCATGTAAGTATGACCCTAATGGGCTATGCAGCTCTTTTATGCGGATCCTTATTATCAGTAACACTTTTAGTCATTACATTTCAAAAAAGGGTAATGATTTTTAATAAAAACAATTTTTTATTAAGTAAGACATTTTCTTTTTCTTTTGGTGATAATCAAAACATGAATGAAAAGATAAAAACTGTTTTACAAAGCACTTCTACTAGTAATAGTAATTTTTACAGATCCCAATTAATTCAACAATTGGAACATTGGAGTTATCGTGTTATTAGTATAGGTTTTTTTTTTTTTAGTATAGGTATTCTTTCGGGAGCTGTGTGGGCTAATGAAGCATGGGGCTCATATTGGAATTGGGACCCAAAAGAAACTTTGGCATTTATTACTTGGATTATATTCACGATTTATTTACATACTCAAACGAATACAAATTTGAACGGGAAAAATTCTGCAATTGTAGCTGTTATAGGCTTTATTCTAATTTGGGGATGCTATTTTGGGATCAATCTATTAGAAATAGGGCTACACAGTTATGGTTCATTTCTATTTTAATCTATAAAGAGCTTGATGAATACAAAAATGGATGTTACAATTAACGTTTTTTAATTAAAACTAACTTCAGAAAATAAAAAAGAAAAGGGTGCAACATCTATATGAGGGATTCTTCATTCTCATATTAACCAATATAGCAATATTGAATATTCATTATGAATATATACTTTTTGTTATTCGTAATTGAATATTATATTAAAATATTAAATGTATTTCGATAGATTTTGAACATCATAAAAAACATATACGACACTTGAAACCGATAAACCCGTATATTAATATACAGGTTTATTGGTAAAAAAAAAAAAAATGACAATTTTTAAAACTAGTAACTATCAATAAGTTAGACCCATGCTACGAGTTGTTTCATACCATAGATAAACCCGAACACTCAAAAAATCCGTTGGACAAGCGGATTCGCATCTTTTACAACCGACACAGTCCTCCGTTCTTGGAGCAGAAGCAATTTGTTTAGCTTTGCAGCCGTCCCAAGGGATCATTTCTAATACATCTGTAGGACAAACTCGAACACATTGAGTGCACCCGATACATGTATCATAAATCTTTACTGAATGTGACATTGGATCTATAAATATTGTCAAACATCATAAAATTTCAATCTAATAAATTTGTAAATGAATCATATATTTAGATATTAGATACTAGATGAATCAATGATTTATCAAAATTTAAAATTATTTCTCGATACATCTATAACTATGCAATAGCTTTCAAAAATAATACTCGCATTAAATTTTATTTTTTTTATTGTTTACTGCATGTAAATTTTTTTTTATATTATATATTTATATAAATATATATAGTTATTATAATATATCTATATCAATTATATAAAAATATAAATTATATAAAATGAAATATATTATTATTATACATTACTATTACTATTAATTTTAATTAATTTATTCTAATTTTATTAGAATTTAAAATATAAATTAAATCTTAAATCATTAAAATTATATCATTTTTTTTTTTAGTTTGAATCTTATTTTAATTCTGTTATGATTATGATGAGTAAGATAGTAAAAAAATCTATCATCAACGAATTTTCAACTGTGGATACATACGTACCCTTAACATACTGAAACGGATGCTATTATTGGTATCAAACCAATATCGATTTATACAAGTAAAATCCTCTAATCGAAAGTTGGTCCAAAGAAAAAACTTCAATTTAATTAATTTTTTTTTTTCACTTGTACTATTTAAAACTATTTTATTTTTTTTTAAATTGAAACAAATTAAAATTCGAAATTCTCTACAACGTCGAGATGATAAAATAGTTTCAGGAACAAATAAATCATCAGAATGATCAACACTCCTATTTTTATCAATAATATAGCCATTTTTGTTTCTTTGATTTGTTTGATGCTTGTTCTTATAAAAACATGAACTACGTACAATTTTATAAAAAAAAAAATTTATTTTTTTTTTTACAGACAGACGAATCGGTTCAAGAATTAATATTCCCCTTTTCATCGATTTTGTACAAGTTAATTTATTCTGAATCAACATGATATCCAGACTCATTTCTTCTCTTCGAATAGAGGATAGAGCCATTTCTTTTGGATTTATAAGTCTAAGTAGGAAACAATATACTTTAATATTGTTGATTATTTTTTGCTTCATAAGATTATCCCATCTCAATTGAAAAAGTAAATATCTTTTGAGGAAAATATGAAATCCTGTTTTTGTATTATTCTTGTATTTTGTGTTTTTTTTTTCATCAAATGATATATTTGTACTTTCATTAACATTAATTTTTGTATTTGCATTAAAAAGAAAAAAAAACGATTTGATTGGAATAACCCAAGGTTGAATCTTAGAATCATTGTAAAATAGTAAAAATTTTTGTAAAAACCAAAGTTCTATATTTGATCCGGACTTACTTACTATTGCATTCTCCTTTTTTTTTTGATAAAGTGTAAGATAAAAAAAACCTTGCTTATCAAAAATATATACTTTTTTTCTATTTAAAATAATTTGACAGTCAAAATATTTTGTATTCAACTTTTGTTCTATATTATTATGATATCGTCGATAATTATTGACAAAATTATTGATAGGAATATTTTTTACTTTATCAAGTAATTTGTTTTTATATGTGTTATAATTTATAAAAGTTATTTTTTTTGTTACTTTTAATTTTTCTTGTAATGGTGATTTAGACATATAACTAGAGTGGGTCACCTTATTTTTATTTTCATAATTATAGTATAAATATGATAAAAGATCATATCGATAGTGTTTTGTAAAATTAAAGTTTTGATCTGAAACTAAAGTTTTTTCATAATAAGGTTGTTTTTCATGATAAATTAATACTGATTTATCATATAAATATTCTTTGTTTAAATATATAGAATGTTGATTTACTCTATTTCTCCATTTTTGTGGTACTAATCGAGACCATATAATTGGTGATAAATCATAGTGATAATAATTTTTTAGACAACCTTTCCGTTTATTTTTGTCATAATTCAAAAGTTTTTTATGTCTTAATTTTGAGTCGAAATGATAAATCTTTTGTGTTCTCAAAAATTTTGTAATTACATTTTTAATAAAAGCGGATGTTTCATGATATTGAAAGACATATCTTACCTTATGCAAGTAATTAAAGTAATTAATTGGTATTTGCGAGAATTTATAAAACACATATGTTTGTGACAAGGAAGATAATACAAATGGAATAGTTGAGTTTTTAGTAATAGTAAGTAAATTTTTTATAGTTGAAATAAATCTAATTGTTTTTTTTTTTGTTTGATCCACTCTTTCTTTCTTTTTTGTATCATTGTTATTGTAAATGTATTTATCAAACCTTTTTTGTATTAATTGAATAAAGAGTTGTACATTGATACTTAGTATTTGTATGCTACTGATATATAAAAATAGAAAACTATTTATGTATATTTCTTTTATAAAAAATTTTGATTCGTAAATGAATCGATAATTTTTTTGTTTTAATATACCCGAAAAACCTTTTGAAAATTTTTTTAATTTGAATTTGATTAGATCGACTCGTTTATTATTTTTAGTAGGACAAATCCGGATAGTTAAAAATCTGTTTTTCCTGTCTTTTTTTATTCTTTTTTTTTTATCAATCAGATCTTTTAGTTTATTCTTTGTCGATGTCGATAAATCCTTTTTTGAATCTTGTAATTTTTTTTGAATAGATGATTCATAAATTATATGATTTTTTATTAAATAATCTTTTGCTTTTTTAGTTTGACTTGATTCATATACCTTATTTTTTAGCTTGAATATCTTATTTTCTTTTAACAAGTTTTTCATTTTTCTTATTAAAAATATTATTTTATCTTTTAATAACAACTGAGTTCTTTCGTTATTCATTATCATAAAGCGTTGGGGCGTGAAATTAAATTTTCGAACTTTTTTTTCGAGTTTTTTAAAGATAGGTTTACAAAAGGGGGGCCTTTTTCGGGGAGGACCAAAAGGAATTTCAGCTTCCATTCCCCAAACTGTTAAAAAAAAAAAATCTTCTTTTTTTTTTAAATTTTTTTTTTTTATCATTAGATTCCTATGAAGGGATCGGTACTTAGATCTGTACCAAGGTTTTAAGTGGAAAGGAAATAGAATCTTTATTTGAATACCATCTATTAACCAGTTTTTAGGAAATTCCCTTTCTGATAATTGAACCCCATTATAAGTACATTTAACGTGTATCTCCCTATTCCATTGGTTAAAATCCTCAGACCACTCGGGAAAATGAAATAAAAGCATCCGGACGATATTCTTAGCTATTATCAATGACGGTAATATAATATATTTTCTAAGACTGGATTGGGTTACTAATATACAACCTCTCATTGCTTGAGCAAATGGAATGGTATCCCAAGTTTCTGCTATTTCTATACACGTTTTTTCTTCTATTTTATACTTTTTGTTTTTCGTTATTTCTTTTATCTTTTCTTCTTTATAATCCGAAATTTCTAGTTGTGTATTTTTCTTAATTGCATTCATAAATTTCATCAGTTCATAAATTTTAAAATTCAAATACAAAAACAATAGTTTATTATCTTTTCGTTCCAAAAAAAGTGGAGAGTGTAGATTGGTTTGAAACAGCTTTAAAATGGCCGTTTTACGTCTTTGGATGCGCCTTGAACCTTTAATTATATCTCGACGAAAATCCGATTGGTATGAATAACGTATTAAAGCCACTTCCTCGGTATTTATCTGTTTATCGGTAAAAATAATTACACGTTTGGCTTTTCTTGAGCGAATACCATGATCCTCCGCCAATCGTTCTTCCGCATTTTCCCTTTCTTGTTGTTCCAACTCGTCGATTAATTTGTATGACCAGTGGGATATTTTTTTATGTATTCCTTTTACTCCATCCAATTTTTTTATAATAGATTTTTTCAAATTTATATTTATAACTACATGGAATATAAATTTGAAAAATTTATATCTTGAACCCCTTTTTTGTTTTTTAGGAAAGAAAATCAGTTTTTGTAAATTGAAGCAGGGTGCTGGTTCTTTCGAAAATTCATTAATTAAGGTCAACAAATAATTTATTTTATTTTTTTTTTTTAATTTTTTAGTTTTATCATAAGAAATCTTATGTTCAAATTCGTGAGAGTCGGTAAAAAAGACACTATGAATTTTATTTATAGCAAAGGTTTCATTTATATTTAAAGGCGAAACCTTTTTTTTTTTTAGTGTTTCACCACAAGATCGGTTCAAGAAAGGATCATATATCTTAGGTAAATATTCTTTTTTGTTATCCCAATTACATAATATAGTCTTTTTTTCAAGTATATCCATAAAAAAAAATTCTTTGTCTATAGCTTCAATTCTATTAAAAGTATCATTAATTTGTTTATTTCTTTTGTATTGAATATTATAAGTCCAATAATTATATAATTTATTAGAATTGAACGATAATTCATTCAAAGATATCTTTCGTTGTATCATTTCAAAAAAATTTATCAAACTGAGTAGATATGTAAAAGAAATTTTTTGTTTTCCATCACTTTGACATATATAAAAAAAATACTGTGACATTTCATTTCTTACAGCATTTTCTAATTTGTTGTTTTTTATATATCGCAATGGGTAATTCCATCTTTTATAGTCGAAAAGAAGAGTAACAGGAGCTTTCCAGCCAAATTTCACCATAGCGGCTTTATTTTCATCCATAGAACATATATCTTGTGACTCTTTTTGAATCCCCTTCATTTCGGAAGTTTTTTTTAGTTTCTTAGTAAGAATGGGCGATGGTATTCTGCCTAAATGGTAGACACAGGTAATAAATAAGAAAATACTAAATATTCGAGCCATCCCATTTTGCAATTTAGACATAATGTATTTGTTAAATCGAATAAGTACATTAGATCTAATAGAATGATTTTGCCCTATCCAGACTAATACCAATACAATCCATTTCATGAATAAAATGTGACCAATTAACCAACCAAAAAAACTACTTGTTACAAATAACATCTTGTTGTTGCATCGAAACATAAAAATGTTGACTAATCTGGCTAACATTGAACTTGGTAAAATGAAATGGTTCAAAAATTGAAAAATGATATTATTCAGGAATATACATTGAATGCTAAGATTACGCATTGAATTTCTGGTAGTAGACCCATAAACCAAAAAGTTTATGTGATTGTTCCAGAAGAAATGAAACAAAAGATACGGTAGAGATAGGACAGTTATTGTATGAGGTCTACCCAATGCTAGATGCAGAGGCGCATAATAGATCGATATTAACATCATGAGCTGTCCTGTAATAAAACCTGTTATCGCTGATACCTTCTTCTCGGTTCCTTCTTTTCTTTCTTCC